GTCCGTGTAGCTTATAACAAAGCATGACGCTGAAGACGTCAAGATGGATGCCACAAACACCCACAGACAAAAGACTTAGTCCTAACCTTACTGTTAGTTTTTGCTAGACATATACATGCGAGTATCCGCGTTCCAGTGTAAATGCCCTAGGCACCCTTAAACATAAGTCGATAGGAGCGGGTATCAGGCTCACCACTCACTACCGTGATCGTAGCCCAAGACGCCTTGCACTTGCCACACCCCCACGGGTTCTCAGCAGTAATTAATATTAAGCAATGAGTGTAAACTTGACTTAGTCATAGCAATTCAAGGGTTGGTAAATCCTGTGCCAGCCACCGCGGTCATACAGGAGACCCAAATTAACTTTATAACGGCGTAAAGAGTGGTCACATGTTATCCAAGTAATTAAGATCAAAAAGCAACTGAGCCGTAGTAAGCCCAAGATGCCCATAAGACCAGCTACCAAAGAAGATCTTAATCCAACGATTAATTAAAATCCACGAAAGCCAGGGCCCAAACTGGGATTAGATACCCCACTATGCCTGGCCCTAAATCTTGATGCTCTATCCTACCTGAGCATCCGCCCGAGAACTACGAGCACAAACGCTTAAAACTCTAAGGACTTGGCGGTGTCCCAAACCCACCTAGAGGAGCCTGTTCTATAATCGATGATCCACGATATTACCTGACCATTCCTTGCAACATTTCAGCCTATATACCGCCGTCGCCAGCCCACCCCCCCTGAAGGTTCAACAGTGAGCGCAATAGTCCAACCACACTAGTAAGACAGGTCAAGGTATAGCCTATGGAATGGAAGCAATGGGCTACATTTTCTAGAATAGAACATCACGGCAAAGGGGCATGAAACAGCCCCTGGAAGGCGGATTTAGCAGTAAAGTGGGACAATCGAGCCCTCTTTAAGCCGGCTCTGGGACACGTACATACCGCCCGTCACCCTCCTCGCAAGCGACCAAAACCTAAATAAATTAATAAGCCATTAAGCTAAAGATGAGGCAAGTCGTAACAAGGTAAGTGTACCGGAAGGTGTACTTAGACAACCAAGACGTAGCTTTAATAAAAGCATTCAGCTTACACCTGAAAGATGTCTGCCAACACCAGATCGTCTTGATGCCAAATTCTAGCCCAACATACATTGACCTAGAATAACAAAGCCATTACAAACCACCCAACTAAAGCATTCACTAGTCTTAGTATAGGCGATAGAAAAGACACCATTGGAGCGATAGAGATCACGTACCGTAAGGGAAAGATGAAATAGCAATGAAAACTAAGCTATAAACAGCAAAGATCAACCCTTGTACCTTTTGCATCATGGTCTAGCAAGAAAAACCAAGCAAAATGAATTTAAGTTTGCCATCCCGAAACCCAAGCGAGCTACTTACGAGCAGCTATTGTTGAGCGAACCCGTCTCTGTTGCAAAAGAGTGGGACGACTTGTTAGTAGAGGTGAAAAGCCAACCGAGCTGGGTGATAGCTGGTTGCCTGTGAAACGAATCTAAGTTCACTCTTAATTCTTCTCCAAGGAAATCCATCAAAACCCTAATGAAGCGAATTAAGGGCAATTTAAAGGGGGTACAGCTCCTTTAAAAAAGAATACAATCTCTACGAGCGGATAAATACACATAGATTAAAACACCTTGTGGGCCCTTAAGCAGCCATCAATAAAGAGTGCGTCAAAGCTCTCATACAAAAAAATATATAGACTTTATGACTCCCTCATCACTAACAGGCTAACCTATACCCAAATAGGAGAATTAATGCTAGAATGAGTAACCAGGGTCCATCCCTCTACGACGCAAGCTTACATCTATACATTATTAACAAACAACCAAGATACGACAAATCAAACAAGCAGAGTATCAGGCATATTGTTAACCCGACAGAGGAGCGTCTATTAAGAAAGATTAAAACCTGTAAAAGGAACTAGGCAAACCCGTCAAGGCCCGACTGTTTACCAAAAACATAGCCTTCAGCAAACGACAAACAAGTATTGAAGGTGATGCCTGCCCGGTGATTCAACGTTTAACGGCCGCGGTATCCTAACCGTGCAAAGGTAGCGCAATCAATTGTCTCATAAATCGAGGCCAGTATGAATGGCTAAACGAGGTCTTAACTGTCTCTTACAGGCAATCGGTGAAATTGATCTCCCTGTGCAAAAGCAGGGATAAACCCATAAGACGAGAAGACCCTGTGGAACTTTAAAATCAGCAACCACCCCACAACACATCCACACCCACTGGGTTCACGCACTTACAAGTCATTGGTCTGCATTTTTCGGTTGGGGCGACCTTGGAGAAAAACAAATCCTCCAAAAATTGGACCACACCTCTAGACTAAGAGCAACCCCTCAACGTGCTAATAGCATCCAGACCCAATATAATTGATCAATGGACCAAGCTACCCCAGGGATAACAGCGCAATCTCCTCCGAGAGTCCGTATCGACGGGGAGGTTTACGACCTCGATGTTGGATCAGGACATCCTAGTGGTGCAGCAGCTACTAAGGGTTCGTTTGTTCAACGATTAACAGTCCTACGTGATCTGAGTTCAGACCGGAGTAATCCAGGTCGGTTTCTATCTATGATGAACTCTTCCCAGTACGAAAGGATAGGAAAAGTGAGGCCAATACCACAAGCAAGCCTTCGCCTTAAGTAATGAATCCAACTAAATTACGAAAGGCTATCCCATCATTAACCACGTCCTAGAAAAGGACTAGCTAGCGTGGCAGAGCTCGGCAAATGCAAAAGGCTTAAGTCCTTTAAATCAGAGGTTCAAATCCTCTCCCTAGCTTCCCCTAACTCCCTCAATGACCAACTACCCCATTCTAATTAACTTCATCATAACCCTTTCCTACGCCATTCCAATCTTAATTGCCGTAGCCTTTCTAACTCTGGTAGAACGTAAAATTCTAAGCTATATGCAAGGCCGAAAAGGCCCTAATGTTGTAGGCCCATTCGGATTACTTCAACCTCTGGCAGATGGAGTAAAACTATTCATTAAAGAACCTATCCGTCCATCAACATCTTCTCCAATCCTATTCATTGCCACTCCTATATTAGCCCTCCTCCTAGCAATCTCCATTTGAATCCCCCTACCCATCCCATTTCCCCTTGCAGATCTTAACTTAGGCCTTCTATTCATACTAACTATATCAAGCCTAGCAGTATACTCCATTCTATGATCCGGATGAGCATCCAACTCTAAATACGCCCTAATCGGAGCACTACGAGCAGTAGCCCAAACTATCTCATACGAAGTAACCCTAGCAATCATTCTACTGTCCGTAATTCTTCTTAGTGGAAGCTACACCCTCAATACTTTAGCAGTGACCCAAGAACCCCTTTACCTAATCTTTTCTTGCTGACCACTAGCCATAATATGATATGTATCTACACTAGCTGAAACAAACCGAGCCCCATTTGACCTCACAGAGGGAGAATCAGAACTAGTCTCAGGGTTTAACGTAGAATACTCAGCAGGACCATTCGCCTTATTCTTCCTAGCTGAATACGCCAACATCATATTAATAAACACACTAACTACCATTCTATTTTTTAACCCAAGCCTACTTCACCTACCACAAGAATTCTTCCCAATAGTACTAGCCACAAAAGTTCTACTACTATCAGCAGGATTCCTATGAATCCGTGCTTCATACCCACGATTCCGATACGATCAATTAATGCATCTCCTATGAAAAAACTTCCTCCCACTGACACTTGCCCTATGCTTATGACACATTAGCATACCAATTTGCTACGCAGGCCTACCACCCTACCTAAGAGCAGCCCAGAGGAAATGTGCCTGAACACCAAGGGTCACTATGATAAAGTGAACATGGAGGTATACCAGTCCTCTCATTTCCTTAAAACTTAGAAAAGCAGGAATTGAACCTGCACAGAAGAGATCAAAACCCTTCATACTCCCATTATATTATTTTCTAGCAGAGTAAGCTAAACAAGCTATCGGGCCCATACCCCGAAAATGAAGGCCAGACTCCTTCCTCTACTAATGAACCCCCAAGCAAAACTAATCTTCACTATTAGCTTAATAATAGGAACAACCATCACGATCTCAAGCAATCACTGAATTATAGCCTGAACTGGTCTTGAAATCAACACATTAGCCATCCTACCTATAATCTCAAAATCCCACCACCCCCGAGCCATTGAAGCTGCAACTAAATACTTCCTAGTACAAGCAGCCGCTTCAACCCTAGTACTGTTCTCCAGCATAACCAACGCATGACATACGGGACAATGAGACATTACTCAACTAACCCATCCGGTTTCATGCTCAATCCTAACTGCAGCTATTTCAATAAAACTAGGACTAGTACCATTCCACTTTTGATTTCCAGAAGTACTTCAAGGCTCTTCCATAATCACTGGACTCTTACTATCAACAGCCATAAAATTCCCACCAATCACTCTACTCTTCATAACCTCCCAGTCACTAAACACCACATTACTATCCATCATGGCTATCCTTTCTGCAGCTCTAGGAGGATGAATAGGACTAAACCAAACACAAATTCGAAAAATTATAGCGTTCTCCTCTATTTCACACCTAGGATGAATAGCCATCATCCTTGTGTACAACCCTAAACTTATGCTACTTAACTTCTATCTTTATACCGTAATAACTGCAACCGTATTCCTAGCTTTCAACTCAATTAAAGTCCTAAAACTATCAACATTAATAACCGCATGGGCAAAAACACCCTCACTAACCGCAATACTCCTACTAGCACTGCTATCTTTAGCCGGCCTGCCCCCGCTGACAGGCTTCCTCCCAAAATGACTCATTATTCAAGAACTAACTAAACAGGACATAATCGTAGCAGCAATAACCATGTCACTTCTATCCCTCCTAGGACTCTTCTTCTACCTACGCCTGGCATACTGCGCTACAATCACACTCCCCCCACACACCACAAACCACATAAAACAATGACGCACTAACAAGCCAGTAAGCTCCCTAATCGCCATTTTAACTACCATATCCATCGCGCTATTACCCATCTCCCCAATGATCATTGCTGCCATTTAAGAAACTTAGGATTACCAAAACCGAAGGCCTTCAAAGCCTTAAACAAGAGTTAGACCCTCTTAGTTTCTGTTAAAATTCGCAGGATGCTACCCTGCATCTCCTAAATGCAAATCAGGTGCTTTAATTAAGCTAGAACTTTCCCAAACCACTAGACAGATGGGCCTCGATCCCATAATACTATAGTTAACAGCTATATGCCCAAACCAACAGGCTTCTGCCTACCAGACTCCGGCACACAGCTAGTGTACATCAATGAGCTTGCAACTCATCATGAACTTCACTACAGAGTCGATAAGAAGAGGAATTAAACCTCTGTAAAAAGGACTACAGCCTAACGCCTGCACACTCGGCCATCTTACCTATGACATTTATCAATCGATGACTATTCTCAACCAACCACAAAGACATCGGTACTCTGTACCTAATTTTCGGAGCATGAGCCGGAATAGTAGGTACCGCCCTAAGCCTTCTTATTCGAGCAGAACTGGGTCAACCCGGTGCTCTACTAGGAGACGACCAAATCTACAATGTAGTAGTCACAGCCCATGCTTTTGTAATAATCTTCTTTATAGTCATACCCATCATAATCGGAGGATTCGGAAACTGACTAGTCCCACTAATAATCGGTGCCCCAGACATAGCATTCCCCCGAATAAATAACATGAGTTTCTGACTGCTACCTCCATCATTCCTGCTTCTAATAGCCTCCTCAACAGTAGAAGCGGGAGTAGGAACAGGATGAACTGTATACCCACCACTAGCTGGAAACCTAGCTCATGCAGGAGCATCAGTCGACCTAGCCATCTTCTCCCTCCACCTAGCAGGTATCTCCTCTATTCTTGGAGCAATCAACTTCATCACAACAGCAATCAACATAAAACCACCTGCTCTCTCACAGTACCAAACTCCCCTATTTGTATGATCCGTACTAATTACTGCAGTACTTCTTCTCCTATCTCTCCCAGTACTTGCTGCCGGGATTACCATGCTACTAACAGACCGTAACTTAAACACTACATTCTTCGACCCAGCAGGAGGCGGAGACCCAGTACTATACCAACACCTGTTCTGATTCTTTGGACATCCAGAGGTCTACATTCTAATCCTACCAGGATTTGGCATCATTTCCCATGTCGTAGCATACTACGCAGGTAAAAAAGAACCATTCGGCTACATAGGAATAGTATGAGCTATACTATCCATCGGATTCCTAGGCTTCATCGTCTGAGCCCACCATATGTTCACTGTAGGAATAGACGTAGATACCCGAGCATACTTCACATCCGCTACTATAATCATTGCCATTCCAACAGGCATTAAAGTATTCAGCTGACTAGCAACACTGCATGGAGGAACAATCAAATGAGATCCACCAATGCTATGAGCCCTAGGCTTTATCTTCCTATTCACTATCGGAGGCCTAACAGGAATCGTACTAGCAAATTCTTCACTAGACATTGCCCTTCATGACACTTACTACGTAGTAGCCCATTTCCACTACGTCCTATCAATGGGAGCAGTATTCGCCATCCTAGCAGGCTTCACACACTGATTCCCACTATTCACTGGATTCACCCTACACTCGACATGAGCCAAAATTCACTTCGGTGTAATGTTTGTTGGAGTAAACCTCACCTTCTTCCCTCAACACTTCCTAGGCCTAGCTGGCATGCCACGACGATACTCAGACTACCCAGATGCTTACACACTGTGAAATACCATTTCCTCAGTAGGATCACTAATCTCCATAACAGCCGTAATCATGCTAATATTCATCATCTGAGAGGCCTTTGCATCCAAACGTAAAGCCCCCCAGCCAGAGCTAGTAAGCACAAACGTCGAATGAATCCACGGCTGCCCGCCCCCATACCACACCTTTGAAGAACCAGCCTTTGTCCAAGTACAAGAAAGGAAGGAGTCGAACCCCCATATGTTGGTTTCAAGCCAACCGCATAAACCACTTATGCTTCTTTCTCATTAGAGATGTTAGTAAAATAATTACATAGCCTTGTCAAGGCTAAATCACAGGTGAAAATCCAGTACATCTCAACCCTTAAAAATGGCCAACCACTCACAACTAGGTTTCCAAGACGCTTCCTCCCCTATCATAGAAGAACTAGTAGAATTCCACGACCATGCTCTAATAACAGCCCTGGCTATTTGCAGCCTGGTCCTATACCTGCTAGCAATAATGCTCACTGAAAAACTATCATCCAGTACAGTTGACGCACAAGAAATTGAACTTGTCTGAACAATCCTCCCCGCTATCGTCCTAATCATATTAGCCCTACCATCCTTACAAATCCTATACATGATAGACGAAATTAACGAACCCGATCTTACCTTAAAAGCCATCGGCCACCAATGATACTGAACTTACGAATATACAGACTTTAAAGACCTGACATTTGACTCCTACATAATTCCAACTACAGACCTACCATTAGGACACTTCCGACTACTAGAAGTAGACCATCGTGTGGTCGTCCCAATGGAATCATCAGTTCGAGTAATTGTTACTGCTGATGACGTCCTCCACTCATGAGCCGTTCCAAGCCTAGGTGTTAAAACTGACGCAATTCCAGGACGACTCAACCAAACCTCATTTGTTGCTGCCCGGCCGGGCGTGTTCTACGGACAGTGCTCAGAAATCTGCGGAGCCAACCACAGTTTCATGCCAATCGTAGTAGAATCTGCCCCACTTGCTAACTTCGAGAGCTGATCCTCCCTACTGTCATCTTAACCATTAAGAAGCTATGCAACAGCACTAGCCTTTTAAGCTAGAGAAAGAGGACCACCAACCCTCCTTAATGGTATGCCACAACTCAACCCAAATCCATGATTTTTCATTATATTAATCTCATGATTCACCTATTCCATGATCATCCAACCTAAACTCCTCTCATTCACCTCTATAAACCCACCATCCGATAAAACACCCACAACCACAAGCACCACTCCCTGAACCTGACCATGAACCTAAGCTTCTTCGACCAATTCTCAAGCCCATCCCTTCTAGGAATCCCCTTAATCCTGATCGCAACAACATTCCCAGCCTTGCTCCTGCCATCCCCAGGCAACCGATGAATCACTAGCCGACTATCAGCCCTACAACTTTGATCTATCAACCTCATCACAAAACAACTAATAATGCCACTAGATAAAAAAGGCCATAAATGAGCCATAATACTAACATCACTAATAATCTTCCTACTACTAATCAACCTCCTAGGTCTACTACCTTACACATTTACTCCAACCACCCAACTATCTATAAACCTAGCTCTGGCCTTCCCCCTATGACTTGCCACCCTACTCACCGGACTACGAAACCAACCATCAATCTCTTTAGGACATCTGCTGCCAGAAGGCACTCCAACACCACTAATCCCAGCCCTCATTTTAATCGAAACAACCAGCCTTCTGATCCGCCCACTAGCCCTAGGCGTACGACTAACAGCCAACCTTACAGCAGGACACTTACTGATCCAACTCATCTCTACAGCCACAGTTGCCCTATCCTCAACAATACCAACAATCTCCCTACTAACCCTACTAATTCTATTCCTACTAACTATCCTAGAAGTGGCAGTAGCTATGATTCAAGCCTACGTTTTCGTCCTACTGCTAAGCCTGTACCTCCAAGAAAACATCTAAACTCACCAATGGCTCACCAAGCACATTCTTACCATATAGTCGATCCCAGCCCATGGCCCATCTTAGGAGCAGCCGCCGCCCTCCTAACTACATCTGGCCTAACTATGTGATTCCATTACAACTCCCCAAATCTCCTAATCATAGGCCTACTATCCACTGCACTAGTCATAATGCAATGATGACGCGACATTGTACGAGAAAGCACATTCCAAGGACATCACACACCAACAGTCCAAAAAGGTCTACGATACGGGATAGTCCTATTCATTACATCAGAAGCATTCTTCTTTCTCGGATTTTTCTGAGCATTCTTCCACTCTAGCCTAGCTCCGACTCCAGAACTAGGAGGCCAATGACCACCAGTAGGAATCAAGCCACTAGACCCAATGGATGTCCCCCTACTAAACACTGCCATCCTACTAGCCTCAGGAGTCACTGTTACATGAGCTCACCACAGCATCACAGAAGCTAACCGAAAACAAGCCATCCAAGCCCTCACCCTAACTATTCTACTAGGATTCTACTTCACAGGCCTACAAGCTATGGAGTACTACGAAGCCCCATTCTCCATTGCTGATGGAGTATACGGCTCAACTTTCTTTGTCGCCACTGGATTCCACGGCCTCCACGTAATCATCGGATCCACATTCCTGCTAGTATGCCTCCTACGCCTAATTAAGTTCCACTTCACATCAGGCCACCACTTTGGGTTCGAAGCAGCAGCCTGATACTGACATTTCGTAGACGTCGTGTGATTATTCCTCTACATAACCATCTACTGATGAGGATCTTACTCTTCTAGTATATTAATTACAATCGACTTCCAATCCTTAGAATCTGGTTTAAACCCAGAGAAGAGTAATGAACATAATCCTGTTCATAATCATTCTATCTCTAACCCTCAGCATTATTCTCACCGCACTAAACTTCTGGCTCGCCCAAACAAACCCAGACTCAGAAAAGCTATCTCCCTACGAATGCGGGTTTGACCCGCTAGGGTCCGCCCGGCTGCCATTTTCAATTCGATTCTTCCTAGTGGCAATCCTTTTCCTACTATTTGACCTAGAAATCGCCCTCCTATTACCACTGCCATGAGCCACCCAACTACAAACCCCTACCACAACACTAATATGAGCTTCTGCAATCATTCTACTACTCACCCTAGGCCTGATCTATGAATGAATTCAAGGAGGACTAGAATGAGCAGAATAACAGAAAGTTAGTCTAGCCAAGACAGTTGATTTCGACTCAACAGACCATAGTTCACACCCTATGACTTTCTTAATGTCCATCCTACACCTAAGCTTTTACTCCGCCTTCACTCTAAGCAGCCTAGGCCTAGCTTTCCATCGAACACACCTGATTTCAGCCCTACTATGCTTGGAAAGCATAATACTATCAATGTATGTAGCCCTGGCCATATGACCAATTCAAACCCACACATCATCTTCCACCATCCTACCTATTCTCATGCTGGCATTCTCCGCCTGCGAAGCAGGTACAGGACTAGCACTACTAGTCGCCTCCACACGAACCCACGGTTCTGACCACCTACACAACTTCAACCTCTTACAATGCTAAAAGTCATAATCCCAACTATCATACTCCTACCACTAACATTCCTGTCCCCTATCAAACACTTATGAACCAATATTACAATATACAGCCTTCTAATCGCCACTGTCAGCCTTCAATGACTTGTACCCACATACTACCCAAACAAAGGCCTAACTCATTGAACCGCCATCGACCAAATCTCATCCCCCCTACTAGTACTATCATGCTGACTATTACCCCTCATAATCATAGCAAGCCAAAACCACCTAGAACAAGAACCTGCTATCCGCAAACGAATCTTCATCACAACAATCGTCCTAGCCCAACCATTCCTACTACTAGCCTTCTCAGCCTCAGAACTAACACTATTCTACATCGCATTCGAAGCCACCCTAATCCCAACCCTAATTCTCATTACACGATGAGGAAGCCAACCAGAACGTCTCAACGCTGGCATCTACCTACTATTCTACACACTCGCCAGCTCGCTACCCCTACTAATTACCATCATACACCTACACAATCAAATTGGAACATTATACCTACCCATACTCAAACTCTCACACCCAACGGTAACCACCTCCTGAACAGGCCTAGCATGCAGCCTAGCCCTACTACTAGCCTTCATAGTAAAAGCCCCCCTATATGGACTTCACCTATGACTACCCAAAGCCCACGTAGAAGCCCCAATTGCCGGATCCATACTACTAGCTGCCCTACTACTAAAACTAGGAGGATACGGAATCATACGAATCACCATCCTAGTAAACCCATCATCAAATAACCTCCACTATCCATTCATCACACTAGCCCTGTGAGGAGCACTAATAACCAGCGCTATCTGCTTACGACAAATCGACTTAAAAGCACTGATCGCCTACTCCTCCGTTAGCCACATAGGCCTAGTGGTAGCCGCAACCATAATCCAAACCCAATGAGCATTCTCCGGAGCAATAATCCTAATAATCTCACATGGCCTAACTTCCTCAATACTATTCTGCCTAGCCAACACAAACTACGAACGAACCCACAGCCGAATTCTACTACTAACCCGAGGACTCCAACCACTATTACCACTAATAGCCATCTGATGACTCCTGGCCAACCTAACAAACATAGCACTACCACCAACAACCAACCTCATAGCAGAATTAACCATCGTAATCGCCTTATTCAACTGATCCTCACTAACAATCATCCTTACAGGAGCCGCTATCCTACTGACAGCCTCATACACCCTGTACATACTCATAATAACACAACGAGGAACACTGCCATCACACATTACATCAATCCAAAACTCATCTACACGAGAACACCTCCTCATAGCCCTTCACATAATCCCAATAATCCTCCTTATCTTTAAACCTGAACTTATCTCAGGTATCCCCATATGCAGGTATAGTTTAAACCCAAACATTAGACTGTGATCCTAAAAATAGAAGTTAAACTCTTCTTACCTGCCGAGGGGAGGTTTAACCAACAAGAACTGCTAACTCTTGCATCTGAGTCTAAAACCTCAGCCCCCTCAACTTTCAAAGGATAACAGCAATCCAATGGTCTTAGGAACCATCCATCTTGGTGCAAATCCAAGTGAAAGTAATGGATCTACCACTAGTCCTAAACACACTCATACTACTAACCTTAGCCATCCTATCCACTCCAATCATCTTCCCAATGCTATCAAGCAAATTCAAAAACACTCCATCTACCATCACAAGCACCGTCAAAGCTTCCTTCCTAATCAGCCTAATCCCAATAATCATTCACATTCATTCAGGAACAGAAAACCTAACACTCCTCTGAGAATGAAAATTCATCATAAACTTTAAAATCCCCATTAGCCTAAAAATAGACTTTTACTCTCTTACATTCTTCCCAATCGCCCTATTTGTATCATGATCCATCCTACAATTCGCAACATGATACATGGCCTCAGACCCTCACATTACAAAATTCTTCACCTACCTACTATTCTTTCTAGTCGCAATACTAATCCTCATCATTTCCAACAACCTATTCCTACTATTCATCGGATGAGAAGGAGTAGGAATCATATCATTCCTACTAATCAGCTGATGACATGGCCGAGCAGAAGCCAACACCGCTGCCCTACAGGCCGTACTGTATAACCGAATCGGAGACATTGGCCTCATCTTATGCATGGCATGACTAGCCTCCACCATAAACACCTGAGAAATCCAACAAATTGTATCGCCAACACAAATTCCAACACTCCCACTTCTAGGCCTAGTCCTAGCCGCAACAGGCAAATCCGCCCAATTTGGCTTACACCCGTGACTACCAGCCGCCATAGAAGGACCAACTCCAGTCTCCGCCCTACTCCATTCAAGCACAATAGTAGTAGCCGGAATCTTCCTACTAATCCGAACACACCCCCTATTCAGCAATAACCCCACCATCCTAACCCTATGCCTATGCCTAGGAGCTATATCCACACTATTTGCTGCTACATGCGCTCTAACCCAAAACGACATCAAAAAAATCATTGCTTTTTCCACATCAAGCCAACTAGGCCTAATAATAGTAACCATTGGACTAAACCTACCCCAATTAGCCTTCCTCCACATTTCAACACACGCATTCTTCAAAGCTATACTATTCCTATGCTCAGGGTCTATCATTCACAACCTCAACGGTGAACAAGACATCCGAAAAATAGGAGGACTACAAAAAATACTACCAACAACCACCTCATGCCTAACTATTGGAAACCTAGCCTTAATAGGAACTCCATTCCTGGCGGGATTCTACTCAAAAGACCAAATCATCGAAAGCCTAAACACCTCATACCTAAACACTTGAGCCTTAGTACTAACCCTCCTAGCCACATCATTCACTGCAGTCTACACCCTCCGAATAACCCTATTAGTCCAAACAGGCTTTGTTCGAATCCCCCCACTCACACCTATAAACGAGAATAACCCTGCAATCCTACTACCAATTACCCGCCTAGCCTTAGGAAGCATCACAGCAGGATTCCTAATCACCTCTTACATCCCACCTGCAAAAACTCCACCAATAACTATACCGCTGTACATTAAAGTCACAGCCATTGTAGTAACCATCCTAGGAATAATACTAGCCTTAGAACTATCAAAACTAACTCAAGCCCTAATTAAACCTAAACGAAACTCTTTCTCAGACTTCTCCATAAACCTAGGATACTTCAACCCGCTAGCACACCGCTTCATCACAGCCAAAATTCTCGGCGGGGGCCAAAATATTGCATCACATCTAGTAGATCTCTCCTGATACAAAATATTAGGCCCAGAAGGACTAGCCAACCTACAACTAATAGCATCAAAAGCCTTCACCACACTACACACCGGCTTAATTAAAGCTTACTTAGGGTCATTCGCCCTATCAATCTTAATTATTCTCATATCCACATACAGAACCCACTTAATGACCCCCAACCTACGTAAAAACCACCCCCTACTAAAAATCATCAACGACTCCTTAGTCGACCTCCCTACTCCATCAAACATCTCAGCTTGATGAAACTTTGGATCCCTACTAGGCATCTGCCTAATTACACAAATCATTACAGGTCTACTACTAGCCATACACTATACAGCAGACACTACTCTAGCTTTCACATCCGTAGCCCACATATGCCGAAACGTACAATTCGGATGACTAATCCGAAACCTACATGCAAACGGGGCCTCAATATTCTTCATCTGCATCTACCTACACATTGGCCGAGGATTCTACTATGGATCATACCTAAACAAAGAAACCTGAAACATCGGAGTAGTCCTGCTACTAGCCCTAATAGCAACTGCTTTCGTAGGATACGTCCTGCCTTGAGGACAAATATCATTCTGAGGAGCTACAGTCATCACTAACCTATTCTCAGCAATCCCATACATCGGACAAACACTAGTAGAGTGAGCCTGAGGGGGATTCTCAGTAGACAACCCCACACTAACCCGATTCTTCGCCCTACACTTCCTCCTACCATTCGTAATCGCAGGCCTAACACTAGTCCACCTCACTTTCCTACACGAAACAGGATCAAATAACCCACTCGGAATTCCATCAGACTGCGACAAAATCCCATTCCACCCCTACTACTCCATTAAGGACATTCTAGGATTTGCACTAATACTAATCCTGCTAACCACCCTAGCCCTATTCTCACCAAATCTATTGGGAGACCCAGAAAACTTTACACCAGCTAACCCATTAGCCACACCCCCACATATCAAACCCGAATGATACTTCCTATTCGCATACGCTATTCTCCGATCCATCCCCAACAAACTAGGGGGAGTGCTGGCCCTAGCCGCCTCAGTCCTTATCCTATTCCTCATCCCATTACTTCACACATCCAAACAACGCTCAATAACTTTCCGACCATTATCACAAATCCTATTCTGAACCCTAGTGGCTAACTTGCTAATCCTAACATGAGTAGGAAGCCAACCAGTAGAACACCCATTCATCATTATTGGACAACTAGCCTCATTATCCTACTTTACTATCATTCTAGTCCTATTTCCAATTGTGAGCGTACTAGAAAATAAACTACTAAACCTTTAACAAACTCTAATAGTTTATGAAAACATTGGTCTTGTAAGCCAAAGATTGAAGATTACACCCCTTCTTAGAGTTTCCCACTATCAGAGAAAAAGGAATTAAACCTTTATCACCAACTCCCAAAGCTGGCATTTTCAATTAAACTACTCCCTGAAATATCCCTAAACAGCCCGAATAGCCCCCCGAGATAACCCCCGCACAAGTTCTAAAACCACAAACAGAGTCAATAACAGACCCCACCCTGCAATTAAAAACAGCCCCGCCCCTCACGAGTAAAACATAGCTACCCCACTAAAATCTAACCGAACCGACAACAGACCCACATTATTGACCGTATCACCCCCCATAACCAGATCACTAAATCCTCCAACAACAACCCCAACACCTACAACCAACCCCATTCCGACACCATAACCAACAACCCCTCAATCAGCCCAAGCTTCTGGATAAGGATCCGCTGCTAATGACACCGAATAAACAAACACCACTAACATCCCCCCTAAATACACCATCACCAATACCAATGACACAAAAGACACTCCCAAGCTCACCAATCACCCACACCCTGCAACAGAAGCTACAACTAAACCAACCACCCCATAATAAGGCGAAGGATTAGATGCAACCGCTAACCCCCCTAGAACGAAAAGTAGTCCCATAAATAATACAAAATTTATCATAAATTCCTACTTGGTTTCTCTCCAAGATCTACGGCCTGAAAAACCATTGTTATTGAGCTTTAACTATAGGAACCTCCTTGTTTTCCCCCCCCCTTTCCCCCCCACATATTTCTTACATAACTTTCAAATATGTATTACTTTGCATACAATTATTGACCACATTATACATGACACTGCATGCAATACAACCCAACTGCAAACTACCCATAAGGAATGCTCAAACACATAACCACCCCAGTACATAGCAAACCCAACTACTCTACCAAATCAGCAACAAGCGTTACCCAAGACCAGACATGTTAGTTCCCCATAAACATACACCGAGCACACGAACAAGCCACCCCGAGCAAGCCATGAACCCTCAGAGCACATAAAGCCCAGTCCATCCCCCAAGAACACTCTCGACCCAAAACTTTCAGGCACTTCCAAGCCAGAGGACCTGGTTATCTATTAATCGTAATTCTCACGAGAACCGAGCTACTCAACGTAAGACCCACCCCCAACGACCAGCTTCAAGACCATACTTTCCCCCTACACCCTAGCCCAACTTGCTCTTTTGCGCCTCTGGTTCCTATCTCAGGGCCATAACCTGCACAATTTCCCCTCCCACTGCTCTTCACAGATACAAGTGGTCGGCTGGGTAATCCACCTTCTACCTCGTTATCGCGGCATCCGGCCTCCCGTTGCGCTCGTTTTCTTTTTGGGGTATCTTCAATAAACCCTTCAAGTGCGTAGCAGGAGATATCTTCCTCTTGACATGTCCATCACATGGCCGTCGGGCGGTTTGATGTCCTGACGAACACCCAATGTCATGGTTTAATGGATAAGGCCGTCGCATAACTTAACACTGATGCACTTTGACCCCATTCATGATGAGTCCCCTGGTCAGTTTGTGAAGTGACTAATAAGTGTAATGGTCACTGGACATATCAACCCTTAGTTTTCCCCCCAACAAACCCACACTTTTCATCATACTTTATTTATTAATATAATAAAATAAACCCAACCACACCACCCCACACCAATTAAAACACAAAACAAATAATAAAAACAATGCAAACCACACTAAC